TGATAATGAATTTATATAGACTCTTCTTGGTTGAGACCATATGAAAAAATGACATTGCCAAAAATTTACAAGGTAATATTTCCATTGATTAATCAGAAAATAGGTCCCCTTTGAAGCCAGAATGGATTTGCCTTGATACCTAACAGAATGAATGAAAGGATCCTTGAAGAGACATAGGATAACCTGAAAATCCTTAGTAAAGACTTTGATAAGATTTTTTATCTTTCCATATAAATAAATTCTTTCAAGAAAGGCTCCATAAGACGTTGATAGTAAATGAGAGGATTGGTTCCGGAGAAGAACAAAGATGGATTCGTATTCAAACACATGAGAATTATATAGGAATAATAATAATCTTGGATTCCTTTTTGAAAAAATATTCTTTCGAGTAATAAATCGATTCCAATTACGATATTCATAAAGAAATAATCGTAATAAATGCAAAGAAGAGCCATCTTTAACCCAATAGCGAAGAGTTTGAACCAAGATTTCCAGATGAGCAGGATGGGGTATCTTTATATCTAACACATAATTTAAATGTGAAAATTTGTCCTCTAAAAAAGGAAATATTGAATGAATTGATCGTAAATTATGAGATTTTACTATTTCTTTTCCTTCGAGAGACGATATGAATCGTAGAGAAAATGGAATTTCGACAATGACTGCAAATACCTCGGAGATATTTTGATAATCAAAATTCTTCTTATACTTATGCCCAAAAAATTCATTTTGGTTAGAGTCATTAGCCGAAAGAATAAAATGATTCTGTTGATACATTCGAGGAATTAAACGTTTTACAATTAGTAAACTGTATTTTTTGTTATAACCTGCATTTTCCAACAAAAAAGATCTATTTAACCCATGATCATGTGCAAATGCATAAAGATATTCCTGAAAGAGAAGTGGATATAAAAAATCATGTTGCCGATATCTATCTAGTTTGAAATATCTTTTTAATTTATCCATTTAAAATGAGACCGAGTAACCTAAAGTAAAAAAAGTAGAGGGTTTCTTGAGTTCTCAAATGATACATAGTGCGATACAGTCAAAACAAGGTATTCTAAAAGTATTCTAGTATATTCTAGTAATAAATAATACATACCTCGGAAACAGGTAAACTCATTGCTGGACTCTCTCTTTTTTCCATCTAATTGGTTTCTTTCTTTCTAGGAAAATTCATAAGAAAATAAGAATAAGATGGTTAGAAATCCTTTATTTTTTCAACCAAATCGCTCTTTTGATTTTGGAAAAAAGTATCCTTATCAATATACTGTTTCTTCTACACATTCATCTTCATTTCCCAATGGAAACTTACTAATAGTTAGGATTCACCCAAAAAATTTATAATCCATTCCTGGAAAAAGCCTTTACCCGCATCAGTCACTAATCTATTTTTAACGTTTAATTAGGGCGGATAATCGTTCCAATGACGAAAAGAAGCTCGTTGCTTTTTATTTCCCTACAATTAGAGCCATAGGGCTCGATCCATTTATTTCAATCGACCAAACTTGGAATTCAAAAAACGTTTTATTTTTATACCGATTTGTTAATAATAAAATATTCTCAAAAATATCCATTGATACGACATGCTCTTTTTTCCATTCATTCTTTTCAGGATCAGTCGTGGTCTCACAAACTCTACCGATGATGTGGACGAATCTATTGCTTCATCCAAATGTGTAAAAAATCCTAGTCGCACTTAAAAGCCGAGTACTCTACCGTTGAGTTAGCAACCCCAAAAAAGGTATGTAGATAAAATCGGAATCAAATAAAAATACACTAATTAAATTCTATTGTACAAAGCAATAAAAACAGTGAATTAACAAGAAATATAAAAACAAACAAGGCAAACACCGATGCAATAAATTCTCACAGTCAAAGCAAAGATTCAAAAACTGATTAATCTTAATCTATCTTATATTCTGTTCAAATTATATTCTTCATTCGATTTTTTATTAATTTAATTTATTTATTAATATTAGATTTAATTTTATTAATTATCCCTTTTTTCGTTTCATTTGAAACAACAAATTATTAATATATATATTATAGATAAATTAGATAAATCCAATTTCAATAACGTAAAAAAGCAAACCTATGTATTGAACGGAGGACAGAAAGAAAAGGATATATTACGATTGAATTATATTTGTTCAATATACTCTTGTCAATATGTATGTTCAAAAAAGATGAAATCAAATAGGAAATCTAAGTTAACTAAAAAAAAAATAACTTGTGTTGGATTGGCACTACATGAATAATTTACATGGACAGAAAAGGGTGTCGATAAAATAAAAATAGAAAAAGTTTATTCAATCACAAAGTAGAAATAAATATAAATCGAATAAACAAACTGAATTCTTTTTTTTTTATTTCATTAATTGAAATTCCTTAAAAACCTCGGCCTTCTTTAAAATATCATAAACAGTTCCTGTAGGTTGAGCACCCCTTTCAAGGAAATATAGAATAGCAGGAACATTTAAAGAAGTTTGATTGTTTATCGGATCATAAAACCCCACTTTCCGAAGATCTCTTCCTTCTCTTTGGGCACGAACATCAATTGCAACGATTCGATAGACGGCTCATTGGGATAGATTAGATGAACAATACCCCCCCTAGAAACGTATAGGAAGTTTTCTCCTCGTACGGCTCGAGAAAAATGATTTGAAGTTATGCTTATGCATATATAGAAATCAAATGGCAAATACGTCCGAAAAAAGAAATTAAAAATCAAACTAGAAATTAAGTCCTTTTTTGTTTTGATTTCCTGAAAAAAATCTTTTTTATTTTACTCATAACTCAAGTTGAATAACTCTTATATAGCTCAAATTAAAACCTTTTGGCATTTCATTTATTGAGTAGTCTCTAACCCCCCCTTTTTTTGTCTCATTCAAAATCGATTTGAATTGATCCAGTTGGTGAGACACTTGATTGAAAGGGTATTTCCTTGTTCCGGAATCTTTTATCTTTGCTTTGAATCATTGGGTTTAGACATTACTTCGTTGATCTTTAATGCTTTAAAAATGGCAGCAACATACCCTTTTTCATTTATTTATTTATATCTAAGAATCATACAAACGGTTGATTCCCGCACGATATACTTTTGATCGAAAAGTTTTTATCAATTCAAGTAAATTTTACTTTTTTTATTGGAATGGATATGAAACTTGTTCCAATTGGATCCTTTCGATTTATTTGTCAAAAATAAACTTACGAAGCTGTTTCAACTTATTAATTGATACTAACCCTAGATTCTTGCCTTTATGAAATGAATCAATAATTTCTACTCGAGCTCCATCTTGGCCTATTGAAATTCCAACCCCAAAAATTGGGGTTCTAGTAGAACAGAACAAAGGATGTCGAGCCAAAAGCACTTTTTTATTTTATATAAAATGGTGGATATAAGAATCCACAAAAGATCATGTCCTTCAAGTCGCACGTTGCTTTCTACCACATCGTTTCAAACGAAGTTTTACCATAACATTCCTCAAATTTGGAATCAGTATGCAATTGATTCAATTATGGAATCATGAATAGTCATTGGTTTATTCAGTAATATAGACATAGAAATCTATATTCTACTATAAGAGAATTATATATTTTTTTATATTTAAAAATATTGGAATAGTAGATTCATTTGATTTCTAAAGAATAGAAGTATAACTAAAATAGAAAGTTCCAAAATCTTTTTCATAAAAATGTAAAGACCATTGGCACTTCGATAGAAAAATTAATACATAGAAATATTTATTTGTTTTATACGTTACGTATTTTTTTTCTTGGCTGGGGTTTGGTGATTTTTTTCTGTAATCTTTGGAGAAAGTAAGTTTAATAAAATGTATAAATCACCCCGTTTTAATTTTAATCATTATATGAAATATACCTAAAACTTAAGTTCAAAAAGTTAAAAATCAATTTTTTACATATGTAATTTGATTTTGTTTATTTGAATAAGATTTGAACAGCCAAAGATATTGAAATAGTTCCGTTGTTGATTAGCTCCGCTTTATTCTAAAAAATTTTATGGGAATGATGCCCAAAAAGCATTCTTCTTTTATTTAAAATTAATATTTATACTAGACTCTCTTTTCTAGGTACAAAACTAAAGAGATTTACTAGATTCAATACAATATTTGTTCTTACTTTTTTTTATTTTAACCCAATATAGTATTAGCATAGGGGACTTAATCTCGTTGATGAAATTAGATTGGTACTAAAATCTCTATTTAGAATTAAAAAACGCATAGAATTCATAGTTCAATTAAACTAACTAATTTACGGGCTAAGGATTATAAAAATTTTTCTTTCGTATTTTTATTATTAATGCATCATTGAAAAGTCAATAAAAAAGTAAGGAGACATAAGATTAAAAAAAAAAAGCAATTTTTTCTTGTGATAAAATCACATATGCTCTGGGACGGAAGGATTCGAACCTCCGAATACCGGGATCAAAACCCGTTGCCTTACCACTTGGCCACGCCCCACTTCTATTCGCCCCTAATAAACAATAATATTTTTATTAATTGTTCGTCAATTCCCGTCCAAATATCTGTGTAGAATCCAGGTTTTTTATTAGGATTTGGACACATTTATATAGAAAATTAAACTGAATTTATTGATCATTACATCGAATTCAATTAAGATATTGTATGAAAGTATGATTTCTTCAATTCTAATGGAAGAATTGAAGGTTTTTTGATTGAGTAAGTTAAAAAAAAGAAGGATTTTTTTATCTACTTTGCTTTATTCATTTTTTTCCTTATCTTATATAAATAACTCAATCAAAATGCAATTATCTCCAAGAAAAGAATGTCTGTTATGCTTAATATCTTTAGTTTGATCTGTATCTGTCTTAATTATGCCCTTTCTTCGAGTAGTTTTTTCGTTGCCAAATTGCCTGAAGCCTACGCTTTTTTGAGTCCAATCGTTGATTTTATGCCAGTTATACCATTGCTCTTTTTTCTTTTAGCCTTTGTTTGGCAAGCTGCGGTAAGTTTTCG